CCCGCTGCAATATGATGAGAGGCTATTCCACCTGGAACAAAGGGGTCAAACCCTTCCACACCCCATGCTGGATTTACAGATTGTACCTTTCCGGTTAGTCCATAAGGATCAGACACCCATATTCCAGGACCATACAATCCGGTTACATGAAAAGCGCCAAACCCAAAACAAGCCAACCCTGAGAGAAATAAATGAATTCCAAAGATTTTGGGCAAATCCAAAGAGGGTTTACCTGTACGTTCATCACAAAATATTTCTAGATCCCAATACACCCAATGCCAGATAGCTGCCAAGAAGCACAAGCCGGAAAACACAATATGCGCTCCAGCCACACCTTCATAACTCCAAATACCCGGATTCGTTATAGTTCCTCCTGTGATACTCCAACCGCCCCATGAATTGGTTATTCCTAAACGAGTCATGAAAGGTAGAACGAACATACCTTGTCTCCACATCGGATCGAGAACAGGGTCAGAGGGATCAAAAACCGCTAATTCATATAGAGCCATCGAACCGGCCCAACCAGCAACCAAAGCTGTATGCATTATATGAACAGACAGCAAACGGCCGGGATCATTCAATACGACAGTATGAACACGATACCAAGGCAAACCCATGGAAATACCCCTTTATCAACGAAAAATAGACACTATGTAACTTTATTGCATTGGAAAAACCGATAACCCCGCCTTTTCAGTAAATTATCTCAGAGAAAAGACTAATATTCTTTCGATTCTTTTAGTAATAATTAGTAATCATGTAACAATCCTGTTTGTAAGAACAAAGAGAAGCAAATCTATTCTATATCCGATAAGTATCAATACGCAATGGGGGAGCTGACTCCCCTTTATTTATATTATTATATAAGTGAATGCATACAGATTTGTTCAGGACCTATTCGTAAGAATTTGACTTTATTCATTTTCATTTTATCTTCCCTTTTTATTTATGAACTTATCGAATCTACGCATAAAAATAAAATATGATAAAATAAAGACCAATATAATATTATTAAGACAATAAATTCCTTATTAAGTTTTAACATCTTTTAACATCAAAGTGAAATTTTCGTATCCATATCAAAGTAACCTAGAGTACTTAATTTTTTTCTTTCATTTAATGCCTATTGGTGTTCCAAAAGTCCCTTTTAGAAATCCTGGAGAGGACGATTCAATTTGGATTGACATATAGTACGACTTGTCAGATATATTGGGCCGTATGGAATTTCCCCGTTCTCTCTCCAGATCGGGATATCTTTTGTTTCGCCCCAAAAAGTTTGATTAAATCATCCAAAATTTGGCGTGTGAAATACAATGAAGTGCAATTAGATCTATCCCTTGGGGGGTATCTAAATTACTATTATCAATTAGAATAATTTATGGTTGGCTTGTTTGGACCAATAAAATAAACTATCCAGGCTCCGTTTAGAAAAACCCAACTGATAATATACCTATGATTACTCCTTTATCATATTTGCTTTATAAATAGTTATTTATAAATAACAAACAAATAGGAATAATTTCAAACTGCTAATAATAATCAATCGAATAATATGATGAATACGTTAAATACTTGGTGGAAAATATGAAAGGAATTGAAAAAAAAAAACGGAAGTTGTAGCAAAAAGGTGCGGTATTGGGAGCATTTGCCCTATATGTGCAAATAAAAATCAGGCAGATCCTTACTCGGAGTAGAGCACAAACCTAAAAGAATTGAAAAGCCCATTCAGGAACAAGAAAATGACATTGTGATTTGAATTGGATTTCGATGAAAGAATACATCAATGAGAAGTTCGTTTGATAGGTTTAATAAATTACTTTTTATAGTTATAGGCAAACGGGTCAAAACTCATCTTTCTTGAAAAATGAAAGAAAAGCCCCTTCCTTAGAAAAGAAGCTAGAAAGGACTCATTATCAAAAAAAAAAGGAGGGCTGGAAGCTACACATTGATTTTTTTTTTTCGCGATTTTATTTTTGTTGAACCGTATGCATCAAAAGGTACATGTAGGATTCCTATTGGATAGAATTTTATCCTAATCAACCGACTTTATCGAGAAAGATTACTTTTTTTAGGTCAAGATGTTGATAGCGAGATCTCAAATCAACTTATTGGTCTTATGGTATATCTCAGTATGGAAAGTGAAACCAAAGATTTGTATTTGTTTATAAACTCTCCTGGCGGATGGGTAATACCTGGAGTAGCTATTTATGATACTATGCAATTTGTGCAACCGGATGTACAGACAGTGTGCATGGGATTAGCCGCTTCAATGGGATCCTTTATCCTGGTCGGCGGAAAAATTACCAAACGTCTAGCATTCCTTCACGCTTAGCGCCAATGAGTTTTTATTTTAACAAAAAAAAACTATGTCTTCGCCATATGTATGAAATATGATATGAATAAATGAAATATGAATATTAAGTAATAATAGCACGGCATTTCGAATTCGATATAAGAAATTTTTTTTTCTTGTTTTTGTTTTTAACATTAGATTATGTATCGAAAGAGTAAGATGGAAGAAATATAAAGACAGTCCGATTTTATCTTATCTATCGGGAGCCCATTTCAGCGTTACAAACTTTTTTGTTTTTACACTAGAGGGCTTTTAACATTATTTATATTATGAAAGAGTACGAAAAAACAAGATTATATTCTTTTGTCATTATTATTTTTTTTTTATTTGAAAAAAAAAAAAATAACTTTGGAATTGCTAAATCACCGATAAAATAAAGCAACCGAACCACCATAGTATTTCTTTTTAACTCCTATTAAAGGAAGGGAGGTTATTGGATCATTTACCGAGTTAGGACTAATAGACTCTATATGTTTCTTCGATGAAAGGGTAAAAGGTAAATTCTATTGTGGAGCCGTGTGCAATGCGCAAACAATGTCTATACGGTTGGTCAATTCTATTTTTTTTTGTCTTATTATTCTTTATCCCCTCTCTTCACCTTATCATTATCATACGAGATGGAGTAACCATTTATTATCTTATATCATCAGGGTAATGATTCATCAACCTATTGCTGCTTTTTATGAGGCACAAATAGGAGAATTTGTCCTGGAAGCGGAAGAACTACTGAAACTGCGCGAAATCCTCACAAGAGTTTATGCACAAAGAACGGGCAAACCCTTATGGGTTGTATCTGAAGACATGGAAAGGGATGTTTTTATGTCAGCAACCGAAGCCCAAGCTCATGGAATTGTTGATCTTGTAGCAGTTGCATAAAAAATAACAAGAATTTCGCGTAAATCAAAATCACGATTTGAGATTTTCTTACCAGAGTTTAATATTCTATTAATATTAATATAATATACAAATAATTCATAATCATACGAGGTTAGGATCGATCTAAACCGAATCATTATGCATACGATTCAGAATGCCAACTATTAAACAACTTATTAGGAACACAAGACAGCCAATCAGAAATGTCACCAAATCCCCCGCTCTTGGGGGATGCCCTCAACGCCGAGGAACATGTACTAGGGTGTATGCGTGACTCGTTCAAATCGTGGGCTGGGAAAAAAGAAAGAAAACCATTTTTCCACTATCCACAATCAGTACGGATGAATAGGATAGAATAGAAGAACCTCCTGCACTATCTAAAAAAAGATCTATCATATCTTTCTATTGTGTATTAAATTTATGGTTTCCATTGCATTGGTGCAAATTCAATCATCGCAATTTTCAATTTAAAATGAGAAAGAATTCCCCATTGGTATCAAATGATTATCCGTTAAACAGGGGAAATCCTTTTTAAATTAACAGGCAAAAAAATTATGCCCCTACTCTTCTTGCAAGAACGGACTAACAGGGTCAGCCAATCAACTAATATTTATAATTAAATGAAATATCGTTACTGTATAAATAATCTCATTGTTGTGAAAGACCTATTACTGGATAATTCATGGGGTAGAGCCAAAAAGTGTAAACTGTACAAGTTAACAATAGCATTGATTAAATGAAGGGGGGGCTCCGGTGTATAGAGAAGACCTTACCGTTTAAGAAGTAACCATAGAAACGATGGAACCCACTATTTCTTTATCCATTTCTATTTACTACTTGTTTTTATTTATTCTGTTTTTGCTTGATACTGAATATCAATACAATTTTTTTTCTAGACATTTCTCCTAGAAAAAAAAAGAAAAAATCGTGGTTGGGAAGGTTATAGTAGCAAAAGCCGTTGGAATTATTGTTTTATACATTGGAAAAATCTCTTTTGTTATTCTAGAAAAGGAGAAAAGAATAACTGAAAGAAAAGAAATAAATTAGTTATTCATCAAAGTTCCCTTTATTCAATGACCAGAATTAGACGAGGATATATAGCTCGGAGACGTAAAACAAAAATTCGTTTATTCGCCTCAAGCTTTCGCGGGTCTCATTCAAAACTTACTCGAACTATTATTCAACAAAAAATAAGAGCTTTGGTTTCGGCCCAGCGGGATAGAGATAGACAAAAAAGAAATTTTCGTCGTTTGTGGATTTCTCGAATAAATGCAGTAATTCACACGAATAATGTATCCTATAGTTACAGTAAATTAATAAACAATCTGTACAAGAGACAGTTGCTTCTTAATCGTAAAATACTTGCACAAATAGCTCTATTAAATAGAAATTGTCTTTATATGATTTCCAATGACATTCTAAATAAAATAAATAAAAATAAGGAAATTGGAAATAAGCCAACCGAATTTTTTACATGAGGTTCCCCGGAAAACGAATTCCGGGAAAGGGAAGTAGAATAGAAATTAATACAATTAGTATAATAAAATATGATGATAATATGATCAAGTAATCAAACTGAGCAAAAACATTCAATAAAAAAAAAGATTTATTCCCCAATTCGTTTTAATTCGTTTTTTTTTTTTTCTTAAGACACGACAGTCAAATCTGGATTTTTTCATTTTTCGAGAAAACGATTAATCTATCTTTGAGTTCGGATTCGAATTTTGATTCAATTGAAGAATAAGCCTATTTTTTTCTAATTCTAAGACCAGTAGTTCTTGCAACCAATTCGCTTTTTTCAAATTGTTTTTCATTATTAAGAAAGGGTAACAAAGATAAAATACGAGCTTGTTTTATAGCAATAGTAATGAATCGTTGTTGTTTTAAAGTCAATCTATTCACCCGTCTAGACAATATTTTTCCTTGTTCACTAATAAATCGACTAATTAAACTCATGTTTCTATAATTAATTCGATTCCCCGATTGGATAGGGGGCAAATGCCTGCGAAAAGATCGCTTGGACTTGAGACGCTTGGATTTATTCATGGTTTTTTTATTCCTTTTTTAATTTCCATTTCCAAAAAAAATCCTATTCTATTTCGTTCGCTCGGATCAAAAATTATAATGTTTAGAATTAAAAAATAGGATTTTACTTGTTTATTTCTATTTAATATTTATTAATATTTAAATAGAATATATATCCTAACATATTATATGTTAGTATGTCAGTTTTCATCTTCCTTCTAAAGGTGACCCGCAGGTGAACGGTTCCATCTATTTCTTGATCTCCCCATGAAGTGTATGTTTGTAACAATAGGGACAGAATTTTCTCAATTCTAATCGACTGGGCGTATTGTGTCGATTCTTTTGAGTAATATATCTGGAAATGCCTGGTGATTTCTTATTACCACTGGTTCGAACACAAACGGTACATTCCAAAAAAACCCTTACTCGGACATCTTTACCCTTGGCCATGAACCTCCTTTGGGTTTTTTATTTACTCAACTCTTCTATTTTTTGATCCGAAGTCAAGAAGAAAGGAAGGACAAAATAGAAGTTGCTAATTTGAAAGCAAATTAGGAAGGATTTCGTTGAAACGAATATAGTGCAACGAATATAGTAATCAAATTTAATAAAATAATACAAAATAAGTGTTAAACTGTATTTAGAGTATAAATTTAAGATTCAAATCACGGTACAGTATTTCATTTAAGTATCTTGTATGATATTGTTGCCCTAACCGTATTTTCACTTCCGTTCTCGTAATTTAATTGGAGTTAATTTACTTGACGACTGGATTTGAGTTCAGAGTTTCTCTAAGTTTGAATCCACTTTTATTATTTCTCTTTTCTAACTTATTCTAATTAAAAATTTTCTAACTTATCTAACTTATTCTAATTAAAAATAAGGGGGGGGTAGTAATCACAGATATTTAATTATATCTCGAATCTTCTTCACCCCCCGGCGTTAATAACTAAAATGAAAAAAAAGGGAATGTCAACGCATCCGGGAAAAAACGATTGATCTCTATCAATAGACCTGCTAAAGCACCGAACCATAGAGTACTTATTACTGGCGCCACGGATAGATATGTTTTTAGATCTCGCATTTGAAATCCTCCTTCATTAGTGTAATAAATTTAGTGTAATAAATAATGTTTATTGTAATACAGAATTTAATACATATCTGATCCGATATATAGGTAGTTAACGACCACTCGTATTTGGTTTGTATCCGAAATCCCTAATTCAAATTAAAATGTACAATGGTTTGATAAATAAGAATAAGATTCTTCTTTTCTTAATTTTTAAAAATCAAATATGTCCCTTTCCGCCCGAGTATTTATGAAATTTAGGGTGGGTTTTCTATTTTTTTTTTTTCATATTTCCATATATTATTTATATAAGTTTATTTATAAGTTTATTGTTATTTATATGATATGGATAGGAATCAAAAAGTCGAAATGACAAGATAAGCTATGTATATCAATAGAGAAAATGAAATAAGTATGTGGAAAAACAAGACAGGAATTCTCTACAATGACATTGTAAACCAATTGAAAGGGATGTAGCGCAGCTTGGTAGCGCGTTTGTTTTGGGTACAAAATGTCACGGGTTCAAATCCTGTCATCCCTACCTATTACTTCACCCCTGAGCAATAACGAAGGATCAATTAAGATCAATTAAAATTGGACATAGCTAATCTTTCATTTTTATCTTATCATTTTAATTTTTATCTTATCATATTATGTATGAGAGTATAAGCGTTTAAGATGTATTGGAGTTAAAAAAAAGAATCTTTTTCCTTACAGTTTTATTTTTTATGATAAGAAAACGCTCTTAGTTCAGTTCGGCAGAACATGGGTCTCCAAAACCCAATGTCGTAGGTTCAAATCCTACAGAGCGTGATTCTCTTCTTCTTTTGTTAGGTCAAAAAAAAATTATCCAGAAAAAATTGAACAGCAATTTGAATTTGACCTCCTGTGGATTAAAGAAGGGAGAAGGTCAAAAAAACAAGGCGTTAATCATAATTAATCAAAGGTCCAACTGATCACCCCTTCTGTATTGTAAATAGGCAGTTACAAATAATCCAGCCAAAGTAATAGGAATTAGACCTAAGACGATTCCAAATAGAAAAACTTCAATCATTTCAATTTGTTTAAAAGGGATTTGTTTAAAAAGGGAGGTAATATCTATCCTTAAATATTAATCCATATTGACCAGAAATCTCAATAACCAAAAAGTGAAAATTGATACGGCAAGGAACTAGAG